ATTAGAAAAAATTCTATTGGAATGGAAGAAATTAGTAAAAAGGTTTCTAGATGGTCATACAAATTAACAGATGATTTGGAAGAAGAAGAAGATGAGGAAGAATCGACAGAAGACCCTGAAATTCGGTCAAGAAAAGGGAAACACGTGGTAATTTATACTGATAACGATCAGAGTACTAATTCGAGTGCTACTAATAATACTACTAGTAATACTAGTGATGAAGAAGACGAGGTAGCTTTGATACGTTACTCACAACAATCTGATTTTCGTCGTGGTATAATCAAAGGATCTATGCGTGCTCAAAGACGTAAAACAATTATCTGGAAAATGTTTCAAGCAAATGTGCATTCTCCACTTTTTTTGGATCGAATAGACAAAACGTTTTTTTTTTCTTTTTTTTATATATCTAAAATTAGGAATTGGTTAGTAAGAACTTCAGAATCTAAAATTTTTTATTTTGAGCAAGAACACACAAAAGAAAACGAGAAAACACACGAGGAGAAAGAAGAGGAAAATGAACGAATAGCAATATCAGAGGCTTGGGATAGCTTTATATTTACTCAAGCAATAAGAAGTTTAATCTTAGTAACCCAATCTTTTCTTAGAAAATATGTTATATTACCCGTATTGATAATAGCTAAAAATATTAGTCGTATGTTATTATTGCAATTCCCCGAATGGTACGAGGATTTGAAGGAATGGAATGGAGAAATACATGTTAAATGTACTTATAATGGTGTTCAATTATCAGAAACAGAATTTCCCCAAAATTGGTTAAGAGATGGTATTCAAATAAAGATTCTATTTCCTTTTTGTCTGAAACCTTGGCAAAGATCTAAGGTACGATTTAATCATGGAGATCCGCGAAAACGAAAAAAAGAGAAAAAAGATAATTTTTGTTTTTTAACAGTTTGGGGAAAAGAAGCAGAGCTACCTTTTGGGTCTCCCCGAAAACGACCTTCTTTCTTTGAACCCATTTTTAAAGAACTCGAAAAAAAAACGATAAAAGCTAAAAAGAAAATTTTCCAAGTTATAAGAGTTTTCAAAGAAAGAGGAAATGAAGTTATAAAAGTTTCAAAAAAAAAAACAAGATGGGTCATCAAAATCATTCTATTTATAGACCTAATAATGAAAGAACTTGAAAAAGTAAAACTCATATTAAAATCGAGTAGGGTTAAAGTATATGAACCGAATGAAAATGGAAGAGATCCTAATATAAATAATAAGATTCTTCGCGAATCGACCACTCCAATTCAATCCCTAAATTGTGTAAATGCAAATTATTCACGCATCGAAACAAAAATGAAAGATCTTGCTAATAAGACAATTACAATTAGGAGTCAAATAGAAGGAATCACAAAAGACAAGAAAAAAATGGTTCTAATTTATGATGATAAAAGATCGGAATTACAGAAGGATATTTGGCAAATAGTTAAAAGAAAAAATATCCGATTAATATGTAAATCCCATTATTTTATAAAATCCTTCATTGAAAAAATATACATGAATATATTACTATGTATCATTAAGATTCCAAAGATCAATGCACAATTTTTCTTTAAATCAACAAATAAAATTTTAACTAAATCCTTTTATAATGATAAAACAAATCAAGAAGGAATTGAAAAGACAAATCAAAATACAATGAACTTTATTTCGACTATAAAAAAGTCGTTTTATAATACTTTTTATAATACTAATTTTAGTATTAGCAATAAAAATTCTAATATTTATTGGGACTTATCTTCTTTGTCTCAAGCATATGTATTTTACAAATTCTCGAAAAATCAATTACTTAACAAATATCCTTTGAAACCTGTACTTCAATATCATAATACCTATCCTTTTCTTACAGATATAATAAAAAATTATTGTACAACACGAGGAATATTTGGTTCCAAACCAAAACCAAAGCATAAGAAAATGCATAAGTATAGAATGAATAAATGGAAAATGTGGTTAAGGGGGCATTATCAATACAATTTATCTCAGACTAAGTGGTCTTATTTAGTACCGAAAAAATGGCAAAATAGGGCCAACCAATGTCGTATAATTCAAACGAAAGACTCAACGAAATCGGATTTATATAAAAAAGAAAAAGACCAATTGAAAAAACATTACGGATATGATCTTTTATCATATAAATATATAAATTTTGAGGATAATAAGAACTCATATATTTATGGGTCAACGTTACAATTACAAGAAGTAGAAAACAAAAAAATTGCATATAATTTCAATACACTGAAACCCGAACCATTTTATGGATTGATAAGGATAGTTATTAATAATTATCTAGAAAAAAGATTTCTCATTGATACGGACAAAAATATGGATAGACAATTTTTTGATTATAAAATTCCCCATTTCTGTATTAGAAATAATATTGATATTGAGACCCGGCCCAATACGCATATCAACACCAATATTCATAAAAATACTAAAAATCTAAATTCTCCAAAATTAAAAAAAAATTCTTTTTTTTATTGGATGGGAATGAACCAAGAAAAATTATATCGTACCATATCAAATCTAGAGCCTTGGTTTTTCCCAGAATTTGTATTACTTTTTAATGCATATAAAATGAAACCGTGGATCATACCTACCAAATTACTTATTTTAAATTTTCATTTCTATGAAAATATTAGTAAAAGTAAAAAGATCAATGTAAAAAAAAAAAAAAATGAACAACAAGGTCAAGGAAATCTTGTATCAGATTTACGAAAACAAAATGAAAAAGATGGTGAAGTAGATTATACAGGAGTAGACATTAAAAAAGATAGAAAAAAAAAACAATCTAAGAGCAAGAAAGAAGCAGAACTCAATTTCTTCTTGAAAAAATATTTTCTTTTTCAATTAAGATGGGATGATCTCTTGAATCAAAGAATGATCAATAATATAAAGGTATATTGTCTTCTACTTAGACTGATAGATCCAAAGGAAATAGCTATATCCTCAATTCGAAGAGGAGAGATGCATCTAGATGTAATGTTGATTCAGAAAGATATAACTCTTACAGAATTAGTAAAAAGGGGCATATTTATTATCGAACCAATTCGTCTATCTATGAAAAGGGATGGAAAATATATTATATATCAAACCATAGGTATTTCAGTGGTTGATAAGAATAAACACCAAACTGATGGAAAATACATAATAAAAAAAGAATGTGTTGATAAAAAAAAATTTCATGAATCTGTTGCACAACACAGCAATACACTTGTGACTAAAAAAAAAAATTATTATGATTTCCTTGTTCCTGAAAATATTCTATCCCCCAGACGTCGTAGAGAATTGAGAATTTTTATTTGTTTTAATTCTCAGAATTTGAATATTATGGATAGAAATCCAATATTTTGTAATCAAAACAACATAAACAACTGTGGACAATTTTTGAACAAGGAAAAACATCTTAATATAGATACAGATAAATGCATTAAATTCAAATTTTTCCTTTGGCCCAATTATCGATTAGAAGATTTAGCTTGTATGAATCGTTATTGGTTTGATACCAATAATGGCAGTAATTTCAGTATATCAAGAATATATATGTATCCACGATTCAGAATTCTTTAATAATATTATTTTAAGAATATTATATTAATAGTATATAATAAATATAACATAGTATATTTCCTAATATATCTTATATCTATTTTTTTTTTATCAAAAAAAACATTCTCTTTTCTGAATAGAAAAATATTGAATAAAAAAATGGATCGTTCCTTTCTATCCAAATCAAATTTTTAATTTGATTTGGATAGAAAAAATTCTATATAAAGAATGAAGAAATGCAAAATTTTTTTGTACTAGATTCGAATAATTGGAAATAACAAGTATAAAACAAAATTTTTATTTTTCCTGATCGGTAAAATTTGCGTAAAAGAAAAAATAGAAAATTTTGTTTTTATGGTCAAAAATTCATTCATCTCAGCTATTCGACAAGAAAAAGAAAAAAACTGCGGATCTGTTGAATTTCAAGTATTTAGTTTCACTTATAAGATACAGAGACTTACTTCACATTTAAAATTACATAAAAAAGATTTTTTATCACAAAGGGGTCTACGAAAAATTCTGGGAAAACGTCAACGGCTATTGGATTATTTGTCAAAGAAAAATCGCGTACATTATAAGAAATTGATTAACCAGTTGGGTATTCGGGAGTCAAAAACTCGTTAATTTGAAGTTTGAGATTGGTTTACATTTTTTCTTTAGTTATTATATTTTTCATTTTGATGAGCTTCATTTTGCTAAATTCATGGAATAATAAATTGAATGAAAATTAAGGAAGAAAAGTTATGACTATACCAGCTACAAGAAAGGATCTAATGATAGTTAATATGGGTCCTCACCACCCATCAATGCATGGTGTTCTTCGACTAATTGTTACTCTCGATGGTGAAGATGTTATTGATTGTGAACCTATATTGGGTTATTTACATAGAGGAATGGAAAAAATAGCGGAAAATCGAACAATTATACAATATTTGCCTTATGTAACACGGTGGGATTATTTAGCCACTATGTTCACAGAAGCAATAACAGTAAATGCACCAGAACGATTAGAAAGTGTTCAAGTACCTAAAAGAGCTAGTTACATTAGAATAATTATGCTAGAACTGAGTCGTATAGCTTCTCATTTATTATGGCTTGGACCTTTTATGGCAGATATCGGTGCACAGACTCCCTTTTTCTATATTTTCAGAGAAAGGGAATTGTTATATGATCTATTCGAAGCCGCTACAGGTATGCGAATGATGCATAATTATTTCCGTATTGGGGGAGTTGCTGCCGATCTACCTTATGGCTGGATAGAGAAATGTTTGGATTTTTGCGAGTATTCTTTAACAGGAATTATTGAATACCAAAAACTTATTACGCGGAATCCCATTTTTTTGGAACGCGTTGAAGGAGTGGGCATTATTGGTGGAGAGGAGGCAATAAATTGGGGTTTATCAGGACCAATGTTACGGGCTTCTGGAATCCAATGGGATCTTCGTAAAGTTGATAGTTATGAGTGTTACAATAAATTTGATTGGGAAGTTCAATGGCAAAAAGAAGGAGATTCACTAGCTCGTTATTTAGTACGAATCGGTGAAATGAAGGAATCTATAAAAATTATTCAACAGGCTCTAGAAGGAATTCCTGGAGGACCTTATGAGAATTTAGAAGTCCGACGTTTTGATAAAGCAAAAAATTCCGAATGGAATAATTTTGAATATAGATTTATTACTAAAAAACTTTCACCCAATTTTGAATTGTCGAAGCAAGAACTTTATGTGAGAGTAGAAGCCCCAAAAGGAGAATTAGGAATTTATTTGATAGGAGATAGTAGTGTTTTCCCTTGGAGATGGAAAATTCGTCCACCCGGTTTTATCAATTTGCAAATTCTCCCGCAACTAGTTAAAAGAATGAAATTGGCAGATATCATGACGATATTAGGTAGTATAGATATCATTATGGGAGAAGTTGATCGTTGAAATGATAATTGATATGACAGAAGTGGAAGTACAAGCTATCAATTCTTTTTATAGATCGCAATCTTTAAAAGAAGTCTATGGACTCATATGGATCTTTGTTCTTATTTTCACCCTTATATTGGGAATAACAATAGGGGTACTAGTAATTGTGTGGTTAGAAAGAGAAATATCTGCAGCAATACAACAACGCATTGGGCCTGAATATGCTGGTCCATTGGGAATTCTTCAAGCTATAGCAGATGGAACCAAATTACTTTTTAAAGAAGATATCCTCCCATCTAGAGGAGATATTCGTTTGTTCAGTGTGGGACCGTCTATAGCGGTCATATCTGTTCTACTAAGTTATTTAGTAATTCCTTTTGGATATCGCCTTGTTTTGTCCGATCTTAGTATAGGCGTTTTTTTATGGATCTCCATTTCAAGTATTGCCCCTATTGGACTTCTTATGTCAGGATATGGGTCGAATAATAAATATTCTTTTTCAGGTGGTCTACGGGCTGCTGCTCAATCTATCAGTTATGAAATACCATTAACTCTATGTGTGTTATCAATATCTCTACGTGTGATTCGGCAGAACATTATTATTTTCCCTCTTTTCTAGAAATTTTATAGAACTAGAAATAGAATAAAGAAATTTAATATATTCAATGGATATTTTCTTTTTTATTTATCATTAGGGTTGATGAATTAAGCTAGATAGTTAGATGAGTAAAAGCAAACTGCTTATAAATTTGCAGTAAGAGGATTCAATCTCATTCCCTATGTACGAGAATATAACCATAAACAGTATAAACTGTTTACCCCAAGATTAAGATTCTTTGACCAATTATCATATCTTGAAGCGGGTACAAAAGATCAACCATATGGGGTTTCTACTACTGTCTTGTATTTATTACCATACTGGGGATCAATCAAAAATCAGTAGACAGTTAGGAACACCAAGGTACACAAAAGATTAGTAATGGGGATAATTTAAAATATAAAAAAGGGTATTTTTTCATAAAATTTTGGATAAAACGAATCATAATGAGGACTTTAAGTTGGTAGAAACGACCAAGTAGTACTTCTCCACGATTCCGATCTCGAGTATGCTCCTATTCACTGATTAAAGAAATGACTATAAAAAACGAATTAATCCTTTATTTTTTTTTCAGAGTACCTCCTCTCCTCTGAGAAAGAAGAATAGGACAGGAGCAAAAGAAATAGAATTCAAAATATTGAATGGGAAAAATGAAATAAAAAATACAGGATATTTATTTCTTATTTCTTTTCCCCATTCATATTCATATCTATACACATACATGGAATTCTTAATCATAAATTTGGAATTAATGATCAATTCTTTCTAACTAATTCTTTCTTTAGAATTATTGATAAAACCTAATTTATTGATAGAACGAGTATTTTATTTAAGGATTAAGTTATTACCGAATAAAGAGAAATTGCAATTTTAATGGAAAAGATCAATTCGGAAGCGCTTTTTTTATTCTAGCAGACGGAATTTCGTTGGTCTAATTTTGGACTTCCCGGTGTTATTCTATTTAGAATTAGAATCTCAAAATTACAATAATACCGAACAAGTACTTACATTTATTTGTGACCATAGAGGAGCCGTATGAAGCTGAGGTTTCATGTACGGTTTTGAAATAGCGATATGAACAGTAATGTTATTATCGACTATGATTATCTAACAGTTCAAGTACAGTTGATATAGTTGAGTCACAGTCAAAATATGGTTTTTGGGGGTGGAATCTGTGGCGTCAGCCTATAGGGTTTGTTGTTTTTCTAATTGCTTCTCTAGCAGAATGTGAGAGATTACCTTTTGATTTACCAGAAGCGGAGGAGGAATTAGTCGCAGGTTATCAAACAGAATATTCGGGTATAAAATACGCTTTATTTTACCTTGCTTCTTACCTAAATTTATTAGTTTCTTCATTATTTATAACAGTTCTTTACTTAGGCGGGTGGAATTTTTCTATTCCGTATATATCTATTCCTGAACTTTTCGGAATAAATAAAATGACAGGAGTTTTTGGAATAACAATTGGTATATTTATTACATTAGCTAAAGCTTATTTGTTCTTGTTCATTCCTATCACAGCAAGATGGACTTTACCTAGGCTGAGAATGGACCAACTTTTAAATTTTGGATGGAAATTTCTTTTACCTATTTCTCTGGGTAATCTATTATTGACAACTTCTTCCCAACTTATTTACCTATAAAGAATAGAATAAGATAACGATATTCTCCATTCATAACCGATCTTAAACAAGAGAAAGAAACATCAAATTATTCACGGAGATCCACAATATGTTCCCTATGGTGACCGGGTTCATAAATTATGGTCAACAAACAATACGGGCTGCAAGGTACATTGGTCAAAGTTTCATAATTACCCTATCTCATACAAATCGTTTACCTGTAACTATTCAATATCCTTATGAAAAATCGATCACATTAGAACGTTTCCGCGGTCGAATTCACTTTGAATTTGATAAATGTATTGCTTGTGAGGTATGTGTTCGTGTATGTCCCATAGATCTACCCGTTGTTGATTGGAGGTTTAAAAGAGAGATTAAAAAGAAACAATTGCTTAATTATAGTATTGATTTTGGAGTCTGTATATTTTGTGGTAATTGTGTCGAGTATTGTCCAACAAACTGTTTATCGATGACTGAAGAATATGAACTTTCAACTTATGATCGTCACGAATTAAATTATAATCAAATTGCATTAGGTCGGTTACCAATGTCAGTAATTGAAGATTACACAATTCAAACAGTTATGAATTCCAGTCAAATCAAAATGGATAAAGATAAACCCCTTGATTCAAGAACGATTACTGATTACTAATATTTTAGTATATAAAGATAAAGGGAAACAAGTCTCCTTTTTTTGTCAGAAACTAATAAACTTATCTTATTAACTATTGATTCTTGAGAATCACTCCTTGATTTAAACTGCGAATATGTGTTTTCTTAATTATTTTAAAATATTAAAAAATTACAATCTTTCTTTTTTATCTAAAAGAAAAAAGAAAAGATTGGTCGATAATTTTAATAACTTTATCTATATCCACAGTAATCCATCCATATTAAGATTTAATTGCATTTGAAACTCATCATATATAAGAAAAAAAATAAGGGGAACACCTCCCCCTTTCCTGGACTATTTAGTAAGGTCATGAAATATTTTGACTTATTTTTCTCTTATACATAATGGATTTACCTGGACCAATACATGATATACTTGTAGTATTTCTGGGATCATTTTTTATATTAGGAGGTCTAGGAGTAGTATTGTTTACTAATCCAATTTATTCCGCCTTTTCGTTGGGATCGGTTCTTGTTTGTATATCTTTATTCTATATTTCATCAAACTCCTATTTTGTAGCTGCCGCCCAGCTTCTTATTTATGTGGGAGCCATAAATGTCTTAATCATATTTGCTGTTATGTTCGTGAATGGTTCAGAATATTCCAACGACTCCTATCTTTGGACTATTGGAGATGGAGTCACTTCACTGGTTTGTATAAGTATTTTTTTTTCACTAATTACTACTATCGCAGATACGTCATGGTACGGAATTATTTGGACTACAAGATCAAATCAGATTATAGAGCAAGACTTTATAAGCAACGTTCAACAAATTGGAATTCATTTATCAACAGATTTTTATCTTCCCTTTGAACTCATTTCTATAATTCTTTTAATTTCTTTGATAGGCGCAATTACTATGGCTCGTCAATAATAAATAGTTTAGTTAGAATTAACAAATTTTTAGTTTAATCTACTGTCAATATTCCCTTTTTTATGTAATTGCTCGATTATAGTCAATCAACTTGGTTGAATTTTTGTTCATATTGAAACGAATCGAGGTTGATCAGGAGTTAGTCAATGATGTTCGAACATGTACTTTTTTTGAGTGTCTATTTATTTTCGATCGGTATCTATGGATTGATCACAAGTCGAAACATGGTTAGAGCACTTATGTGTCTTGAACTTATACTAAATTCGGTTAATATTAATCTCGTACTATTTTCTGATATATTTGATAGTCGCCAATTAAAAGGAGAGATTTTATCAATCTTTATTATAGCCATTGCAGCGGCGGAAGCTGCTATTGGGCTAGCTATTGTTTCGTCGATCTATCGTAACAGAAAATCAACTCGTATTAATCAATCGAGTTTGTTGAAGAATTAGCCATAACTATAATATATATACATATAAATATAATATATATATAGAAATTGTAGAAAAAATTTTCTATAAAATATCATTTCAGTGTTTTTTATATATTATATTTATTTACAAATAATACTAATATGTATAGTAATATTTCAATATATTATAGTAATATATTGAAATATTGACGATCTATTAGCCAACGTGAAGTTGCACGTGTGATTCATGTGACTCATATGATCATGGTTGTTGAAAGATAAATCAAAGTCTCTTGGTCCCTTCTCATGAACAGATTTATAAAAATTTTGATTCTTAAGATTTTTTTTGATAAATCATTGATTCATCTGGTTTGTATATATAACGAAAATATAAATATATAAGAAATTTATAATTATATAATTTAGAATTTGTTTTTTACTTTACTAGATCGAAAATTTCTTATGTTCAAAACTGGAATTTATAGACCCAATGTCACATTCAGTAAAAATTTATGATACATGTATAGGGTGCACTCAATGTGTACGAGCCTGTCCCACAGATGTATTGGAAATGATACCTTGGGACGGATGTAAAGCTAAGCAAATTGCTTCCGCGCCAAGAACCGAAGACTGTGTAGGTTGTAAAAGATGTGAATCCGCCTGTCCAACGGATTTTTTGAGTGTCCGTGTTTATTTATGGCATGAAACAACTCGCAGCATGGGTCTATCTTATTGATACGTTATAATAAATTCCACTTGAATCATTTGATTCCTTTTTACCGAAAAAAGCCCGTGCTCAAAAGAATATATTTTCTTGAGCACGGGCTTTTTGGTCAAAACGTATCTTGTCTTTATCACGAGTTATTTCCCTTGGTTAACAATACTTGTAGTTTTTCCAATATTCGCGGGTTCCTCAATTTTCTTTCTCCCTCATAGGGGGAATAAGGTGTTTAGGTGGTATACTTTATGTATTTGCTTATTAGAACTCCTGATAACAACCTATGTGTTCTGTTATCATTTCCAATTGGATGATCCATTAATTCAATTAGAAGAGGATGCTAAATGGATAAATGTTTTAAATTTTCACTGGAGACTGGGAATCGACGGACTTTCCATAGGACCGATTTTACTAACAGGATTTATCACTACTTTAGCTACTTTAGCAGCTTGGCCTGTTACTCGAAATTCGCGATTGTTCTATTTCCTGATGTTAGCAATGTACAGTGGTCAAATAGGATTATTTTCTTCTAGAGATCTTTTACTTTTTTTTATCATGTGGGAGTTAGAATTAATTCCTGTTTACTTACTTTTATCTATGTGGGGAGGAAAGAAACGTTTGTACTCAGCTACAAAGTTTATTTTGTACACTGTGGGGGGTTCCATTTTTCTCTTAATAGGAGTTCTAAGTATGGGTTTATATGGTTCCAATGAACCAACATTGGATTTTGACAGATTAGCTAATCAGTCATATCCTGTGACAGTAGAAATAATATTATATTTGGGCTTCCTTATTGCTTATGCTGTCAAATCACCGATTATACCCCTACATACATGGCTACCAGATACCCATGGAGAAGCACATTACAGTACATGTATGCTTCTAGCGGGAATCTTATTAAAAATGGGAGCATATGGATTGATTCGTATCAATATGGAATTATTACCACATGCTCACTCTATATTTTCTCCCTGGTTGGTGATAGTAGGGGCAATCCAAATAATTTATGCAGCTTCAACCTCGCTTGGTCAACGCAATCAAAAAAAAAGAATAGCCTATTCTTCTGTATCGCACATGGGTTTCACAATTATAGGAATTGGTTCTATAACCGACATGGGACTTAACGGAGCCGTTTTACAAATACTCTCTCATGGATTTATTGGTGCTGCACTTTTTTTCTTGGTAGGAATGAGTTGTGATAGAATACGTCTTGTTTATCTCGACGAAATGGGGGGGATATCCATTCCAATGCCAAAAATATTTACCATGTTTAGTAGTTTCTCGATGGCTTCTCTTGCATTGCCGGGAATGAGTGGTTTTGTTGCGGAATTAGTAGTATTTTTTGGACTAATTACCAGTCCAAAATATCTTTTAATCCCAAAAATATTAATTACCCTTGTAATGGCAATTGGAATGATATTAACTCCTATTTATTTGTTATCTATGTTACGTCAGATGTTCTATGGATACAATTTTTTCAATGTTCCAAACTCCAATTTCGTGGATTCTGGACCACGAGAACTATTTGTTTCAATCTGTATCTTTTTACCCGTAATAGGAATTGGTATTTATCCTGATTTCGTTCTTTCTTTATCAGTTGACAAGATACAAGCTATCTTATCTAATTATTTTCATAGATAGTTTTTTTTTTCTTAATGAGATAGAAAATAATTTTCAATTTTAAGATTTTTGAAACTATTCACTGTACAACGAAAAAAAAAAAAAGTGAATTAGAAAGATGTATCCCAAGTTTTTGAGAACCGTTTGAATCTTAATTCAAACAGTTCTTAAAAACTCGCACAAATTTTCCTTATATACGTCTTACTTATTCCGCATGGAATTTCTGCAATTCAATTAGATTTTATGTGAATGAACCATAACTATGTAGACCTATTCCTAATAGATTGATCCCAAAATAGCATATCCAAATTATAAGAAATCCTATAGAAGCTACAAGTGCCGGATTCGTACCATGCAAACTTTGATTTGTTCTAGTATGTGAATAAATCGCGAATATGGTCCAAGTAATAAATGCCCAAGTTTCCTTGGGGTCCCAATTCCAATAAGACCCCCATGCTTCGTTAGCCCATACTGCTCCAGAAAGAATACCTATGGTTAAAAAGGTAAACCCTAAACTAATAACACGATAACTCCAATAATCCAAACGCCGAATTAATTGATATTTATAATAATTTGGAAATGAAAGACAAGAAGTGTTGTTAAAAGCACTTCTTTTTTCGTTCAAGTATTCGATCTTCCCACAGAAAAATGACTTAATTAATAAATTGTTACTTCTAAAAAAAATATCGATGTTTTTTCGAAATGTAATGACTAAAAAAGCGACTGATAATAACGAACCACATAAAAGAGCCGCATAGCTCAATAACATCATACTTACATGCATCATTAACCACTGAGATTGTAGAGCAGGTACTAATATTGCTGATTGATGCATTTTACTTGAAAGACCAGATGTAGCGAAACCTTGAGTAAAAATGGCACTTGGCGCGGTTATTGTGCTTAAATCATTTTTATGATTCCATAGCTTGGAAACTATATGAATAATGGAAAAACTCCACGAAAGGAAGATCAATGACTCGTATAAATTACTTAATGGAAAATGTCTTGAAGAAATCCAACGAATAACTAATAATCCTGTTAGAGAAAAAAAAGTAGCTAACATTCCTTTTTCCAACGAATGGCGTAATCCGATGATTTCGTGAACTAATAGAATCATCAAATGAATCGCAATCACAATTGAAACGATCGAAAAAGAGAGATGAGTTAATATATGTTCTAAAGTCGCAAATATCATACATAAAAGGGTCTCATTACAGAATTGAAATCGGAAATTAAATACATTATAAGATCCATTCTATCTCTTTTAGAGTATGCCGCCACTCGGACTCGAACCGAGATGCTCTAGCACTGCTTCCTAAGAGCAGCGTGTCTACCAATTTCACCATAGCGGCTTACTTGAAATAATAATAGTCAATTCATGTTGAATCGTCTAGATGTAGATTCTAGAATCCGATTTAGAATGGATGAATAAAGGTTCTTTTAAACTCTTTTGTTTAAACTAAAGTATTCTTTGAATTTTTAATAACACTTAGAAAGATATTTTTTTTTATCAAAAAAAAAATATAAATTAAATAATTAAATAAATAGGATTTTATACATATCAAAATGTAATTACTAAATTTAATAAATGAAATTAGAAATTAAAAGACTCTTTTTCTAAAAATCTTGTTTTTAGTCTACTTTTAAATGTACTTAGTGTAATTTTATTAATTCTTCTAAGTTATATAGAAAATATATATATATAATTAATTAATTTTAAAATATATATACTCTTTGTTGTTTGTTATGTACAGAATTTAAATATAGATAATATTTAGTAAACAAAACCAATTTAATTTGATCTTGAGATATACATATAATAAAACAAAACAGTTTGAATATTCATCATAATTGCATTTTATTTCTTTTCCTAATGGAAAAAAAGTTTTCTACTGGGAAAAGAAATAAAATAATACTTAGAACCAAACTAGCAGCCAGATAAGTTAGTATTCGACATAAAATAGCAGCGAGTTCTAATTAATCTTGAGGAGGTCAATACATAAGTTAATGAAAATTTTCCATATTCTAAATATAGAAATATAGAAAAGTTCTTTAAATCCCGGAATTCAAATTATTCCAAGATTTTCTTATTTGTTTGACGCACAAAAAAACTTTTAGAATTTCCCGTAGAAACTGACTTTGCTAAAGAAAAGGCTTTTATTGCAACTAAATTCCCCTTTTTCTTCCAAATATTTCTACGAATACGTTTTTTTGATATAGAAGTACGTTTTTTTGGAACTGCCATAAAAAAAATTCCTTTTTATTGTTGTATGTGAAAGACATGTATTGCTCAATACGGATCGTTTTTTTTTTTTAGTCTTAGTTATTTTTTATATTATATTTAATTCCGTCGATAATCTTTTTATATATATAAACAATATATTTGTATTGTTTATATATATATACATGTGTGTTACATATATAATAAACTAGGAAAAAATAGAGGAAAAGAAAGAAAAATTTTAAAAGGAATTTTCTAGTAGTTAATATGTTAAACAAGATATTCCGTTAGCTAAGAAAAGGAACTTTCATTTTAAGTTTTTTTTCTTCAAAAGCAATAAAAATTGGTGAATCGGAAACAATTATAAGAAAAAAACGAAAATTTGTGTTTTTTTATGGAACATACATATAAATATGCATGGATAATACCTTTTCTTCCATTTCCTGTTACTATGTTAATAGGACTTGGACTTCTGCTTATTCCTGCAGCAACAAAAAATATTCGACGTATGTGGGCTTTTCCGAGTGTTTTGATGCTAACTATAGCTATGGTGTTTTCTGTTAATCTTTCTATTCAGCAAATAAACGGAAATTTTATCTATCAATATCTATGGTCTTGGACTGTCAATAATGATTTTTCTTTAGAGTTCGGACACTTAATTGATCCACTTACTTCTATTATGTCAATATTAATTACTACTGTTGGAATCATGGTTCTTATTTATAGTGATAATTATATGTCTCATGATCAAGGATATTTGAGATTTTTTGCTTATATGAGTTTTTTCAATACTTCTATGTTGGGATTAGTTACTAGTTCTAATTTGATACAAATTTATATTTTTTGGGAACTTGTAGGAATGTGTTCCTATTTATTAATAGGTTTTTGGTTCACACGCCCAATTGCGGCAAGTGCTTGTCAAAAAGCTTTTGTAACCAATCGTATAGGGGATTTTGGTTTATTATTAGGAATTTTAGGATTTTTTTGGATAACGGGTAGTTTAGAATTTCGAGATTTGTTCGAAATAGTTTCTAATTTAATTCATAATAATGGAGTAGATTCTTTATTTGTTACTCTTTGTGCTTCTTTTTTATTCCTCGGCGCAGTTGCTAAATCTGCACAATTTCCCCTTCACATATGGTTACCTGATGCTATGGAAGGACCCACTCCCATTTCGGCTCTTATACATGCTGCTACTATGGTAGCAGCAGGAATTTTTCTTGTAGCTCGGCTTCTTCCTCTTTTTATAGTCATACCTTACATAATGAATCTTATTTCCTTAATAGGTGTAATAACAGTACTATTAGGAGCTACTTTGGCTCTTGCTCAAAGAGATATTAAAAGAAGTTTAGCTTATTCTACCATGTCTCAATTGGGTTATATTATGTTAGCTCTGGGTATAGGTTCTTATAGGGCTGCTTTATTTCATTTGATAACTCATGCCTATTCGAAAGCTTTATTGTTTTTAGGATCTGGATCCATTATTCATGCAATGGAATCCGTTGTTGGATTTTCACCAGATAAAAGTCAAAATATGTTTCTTATGGGGGGGTTAACAAAATATATTCCGATTACACGAATTACTTTTTTATTAGGTACACTTTCTCTTTGTGGTATTCCACCTCTTGCTTGTTTTTGGTCGAAAGACGAAATTCTTAATGATAGTTGGTTGTATTCACCAATTTTCGCAATAATCGCTTCATTTACAGCAGGATTCACTGCATTTTATATGTTTCGAATGTATTTACTTACCTTTGATGGGCATTTGCGTATTCATTTTCAAAATTACAGTAGTACTAAAAATAGTTCTTTCTATTCAATATCTTTATGGGGAAAAGAAGTACCCCCCCCCCAAAAAAAAAAATTACTGTTTTCAACAATGAATACTAAGATTTCTTTTTTTTCAAAAAATACATATCAAATTGAAAATTATTTTCAAAATAGAGTACGATACTTTAGTACTTACTTTAGAAATAAATATACTTACACCTATCCTCACGAGTCGGACAATACTATGTTGTTTCCCATGCTTATATTGGTATTATTTACTTTATTCATTGGATCAATCGGAATTGATTTTGGTAGAATAGATCCTGATCTATTGTCAAAGTGGTTAACTCCATCTACAAAATTTTTCCATCAAAATGAGTCTTCGGATTTTTATGATTTTTTTAAAAATGCAGTTTTTTCAGTAAGTATAGCCTTTTTTGGATTATTTATAGCATCCATTTTATATGGATCTGTTTATTCATCTCTACAGAATTTGAGCTTAGTCAATTCATTTGTGAAGAAGAGTCGCAAGATTATTTTCTTAGACCTAATAAAAAATGTGATATATAACTGGTCATATAATCGTGGTTATATAGATATTTTTTATACTAAGATTTTTACTGGAAATGTAAGAGAATTAGCTAAACTAGTTCAGTTTTTTGATAGACATATAATTGATGGAATGATAAATGGGATTGGTGTTGTTAGTTTCTTTATAGGTGAAGGGATTAAATATATGGGAGGTGGACGAATCTCGTCTTATCTATTCTTGTATTTTTCTTATGTATCCATTTTTTTATTAATTTTTTTATTTTTTATATATTAATTTATTATTTATTATATTAATTTATTTCCTTTTATAAATTCGTTCCTTAAGTTGTATTTTTTTTGTTCGTTGTTATAAATCCAATAATTATATAGGTCTTCGTGGTATAGTTTTTCTGTCGTGTACAAAGAAATTTTTCGCTCTATCATTTCTGAAAAAGTTGATAAACTAGGCGGATATGTAAAAGAGATTACATTTTTTCCTTTATTGGGGCAAATATAAAAAAAATATTGTGCCATTTCATTTCGTATAGCATTTTCAAACCTATCATTTTTTAAATATCTCAATGGGCGGTTCCATCGTTTATAATCGAAAAGAAAAGTTACAATAGGTTTTTCAAACCAAAAATAAGTTTTCTCTTCTTTAAGTTTTCCCAATTCCCAATTATCTTGATGGATATCAAGATAAGAATCTTCGTAAACCGGGCTATCTTTGTCTTCTTTAGTGGATCCCTCTTGTTCCTGTTTCGTCTTCTTCGTTTCGTAAGTTGTTTCTACATCGCTTTCTTCCTTTCTTTCTCCCCTTTCTTCCGTTTCTGAGGTTTCTTTCAGTTTCTTAGTACCAATAGGCGATGGCATTCTGCCTAAATAGTAGACACAGGTGATAAATAAGAGAATACTAAAGATTCTAGCCATAGAATTTCTCAATTCTGACACAAGGTACTTATTAGATCGAATCGAATGATTTTGCCGTATCCAGAATA